GACATTTTGTACCCAAAACAAACGCGCTACCAAGCTGCGCTACATCCCTTTTCCAAATTGTTGTACAATGTCATTGTACACAATTCCTATCTTGTTTTCCACATCCTAATTTTCCTCTCTTTTTCTATCTATAGAGAATCTTCTTGTCATTTCTTCTTTTTGGTCTCATATAATCAAGGAATGGTATATATCTAAATTCAATCAAATTTCACCTATAAAAGAAGGATTACTATTCCTTAGTAATCTATAGGAAGAAGGGGTCGTCTTTTTTTTTTCTTTTTTAGTTCGGAATTTCGCCTAAACAAAAGAAATACAAACGATCTTGGGCAAGAGTATCTGATCATATACGTATTCCAATAAGGAAGGAGGATTTTCAATGCGGGATATAAAAACATATCTCTCTGTAGCACCTGTACTAAGTACTTTATGGTTTGGGGCTTTAGCAGGTTTATTGATAGAAATTAACCGTTTATTTCCAGATGCTTTGTCATTCCCTTTTTTTTCATTCTAGTTGTTGCTATGTGAAGAATAGAGTTCTTCGTGACATGATAAAAAATTTCCCTTTTTCAATCCTTTTTTAGTATAGGAAAGAAAAAGAAAGAAAAGATGGATTGGGTTGGACCTTAGAGTCATGAAAAATGTGGTAAATCTCATTTTTGAAAACAGAAATTCAATTAAAAGCAGTATCCAAACTAAGTCAGGCCTCAGAAATCAGAGCATAGAAAGAGGCTGGGTTGGCTATTTAAATGAAAGGATTTCGAAGCAAAATCCTTGCTAATTCGACAAAGATTGTATTCTTTAATTATTTCTCTATTTTTTATTATACTTAATTGAAAAATTTCTAAAAATTTTTTTATTCTAATGGATTTTATTCTTCCTCTTCGTCTTCAAAATAGAGGAATAAAAGAATAAGTAGAAGAATTAAGTTAAGTCAACCCAAAAAGGAAAGGAGGTTCATGGCCAAGGGGAAAGATGTTAGAATCAGAGTTATTTTGCAATGTGTGAGTTGTGTTCGAAAAGGTGCCAATGAGGAATCGGCAGGGATTTCTAGGTATAGTACTCAAAAGAATCGCCACAATACACCCGGACAATTAGAATTAAGAAAATTTTGTCGTTATTGTCGTAAGCATACGATTCATGACGAAATAAAGAAATAGGAGCATCGTGCGTTCGATCTTTCCAAAGATCAAAAAGAGTAAGAACTTCCTATTTAATATATAGAATATAGATAGAATATAAAATACAAATCAACTCGTCTGATTTCCGTTAGATATTATTTCATACGTATCGAGGATATTCATCTAGTATATATGAATCAAATAACATATGGACCAAAGACAGACTACTTCTTCTGGATCCAAAATTAATAAAATAAACAAATCAATTTTTTTTTTCAATTTTAAAATAAGGAATAAATCATGTATACATCTAAACAACCCTTTCATAAATCCAAGCAAACTTTTCATAAATCCAAGCAAACTTTTCATAAATCCAAGCAAACTTTTCGTAAATTCAAACAACCTTTTCGCAAACCCAAACAACCTTTTCGTAGGCGTCCTCGGATTGGCCCAGGGGATCGAATTGATTATAGAAACATGAGTTTAATTAATCGATTTATTAGTGAACAAGGAAAAATATTATCGAGACGAATAAATAGATTAACCTTGAAACAACAACGATTAATTACTCTTGCTATAAAACAGGCTCGTATTTTATCTTTCTTACCATTTCGTAACTATGAGAATGAGAAGCAATTTCAAGCCCAGTCAATTTCAATAATTACAGGCCCTAGACCCAGAAAAAATAGACATATTCCTCAATTAACACAAAAGTTCAATTCCAACCGAAACTTAAGAAACTCCAACCAGACTTTAAGAAACAACAATCGGAACTTAAGTTCCGATTGTTGATGTTTTATTCGAAAGGGTCAGACTATATATAAAGAAAGTAATCCAATTTTGATTCTTGTGTTTGTTATAAGAAAGAACAATGGGGAAGAAGAAATAGTTTTTTTATTTATTGCAACATGCTCGTTGATTCCTACCACTTAATCTTAATTTATTGTATCTTCCCGGAGTTACCTCTCCGGGAATTCTGTTTTAATTACTCCTGTATATTGCTTTTTATCCCTTTAATTGATAATTTTTATTTTATTGGAAATCGTGTAAAGATTATTTGGATTTGATACAGCTACTTGTGCAAGGATTTTACGATTAAGAATCAATTCTTTCTTGTACAGATTGTGTATTAATTTACTATAATTATCGAATACTTTATGTATCCGCGTTGCTGCGTTTATCCGACTGATCCACAAACGGCGAAAATCCCTCTTTTGCCTGACTCTATCTCGATGAGAGGAAACAAACGCTCTTCTTACCTGTTGAGTAATCATTCGATTAAGTCTTAAATGAGCCCCTCTAAAGTTTGAGGCAAATGAACGCATTTTTGCTCGTCGTCTCCGAGCTATATATCCTCGCGGAACTCTGGTCATTGAATCAAATTAACCTTAATGAATAACTAATGATTTCTCTTCTTTTAGCCATCCTTTTTCCCATTAATAATAAAACGAACTATTCCCATATATAAAATATAAGTTCCAAAGGCTTTTGCTACTATAACCTTCCCAACCACAATTTTCTATTCTATTCAGTTATTTCACATAGAAATAAAAAATTCTAACGATACTAAAAAAATAGTGGGTTCCATCGTTTCTATGGTTCCCTTTTAAACGGTGAGGCCCTCTCTATACACCGGAGCCCCTTCTTTCATTTCAGCAAAGGGTATTGTGAACTTGTATAGCTCACATTCTTTGGCTCTACCTATCCATTATAGAGTAAATAGCTCTTTTCACAATAAGAGTTATCCATACAGTGACGGCATTTAATTATGAAAGTTGGCTAATTAGCTGACCCTCTTAGTCCGTTTTTTTAAGATAAAAAAGGAGTATAAGCCTTTTTATTTTTATTACTATTTCCTCCGCTTAATGAATAGCCGTTTGCTAACAATGGGGGAATTGCTTCTTATTTCCAATCTAGAGATTAGATTTGCACCAAAGGAAACCAGAAATTCCATATACTGTAGAAATCTAGGATAGAGAAGCTCTATCCTATTCATTGGTACCGATCATGGATACTTCCAAAATTGTCTTATGATCCGAACGAGTCGCACATACACCCTAGCACATGTTCCTCGACGCTGAGGGCATCCCTTAAGCGCGGCCGATTTTCTAGCATTTCGTATTGGCTGTCTTGCGTTTCTAATAAGTTGTTTAACCGTTGGCATGCCGTATGTATATAGAAAAAATGGATTGGTTTAGATCGATCTTAACCTGAATGATTGATCATTCTGAAGTATTTCCATTAAATCGCATAAAACCCGAATTTGGGTTTGAAATAAATTTACAAGAAATCCGGTCACTACCAATCCTTAAACATTTCTGGAAACCACACTGGATCGGTATCGCAGTGCTCGTCAATCATTTCATCCCCTACAATATCGACAAGTCCATAAGCTTTGGCTTCGTCTGCTGACATAAAAACATCCCTTTCCATGTCTTCGGATACAACCCAAAAAGGCTTGCCTGTTCTTAGTGCATAAACCCTTGTGACCATTTCGCGAACTTTGTGTAACTCTTCCACTTCTAGTAAAAATTCTGGTGTTCTTGCCCGATAATAAGCACTAGCGGGTTGGTGAAGCATAATCCTCGCGTGAGGGAATGCTATACGCTTGGTGGGTTCTCCTCCAAGCAGAATGAAGGACGCCATGGACGCGGCTATTCCGAGGCAGATTGTATATATATCTGGTGTCACCGTTTGCATCGTATCAAAAATCGCCATTCCTGAGATTAGCCACCCGCCCGGGGAGTTTATAAACAAAAAAATATCGCTAATTCCATCTTCTATACTGAGATATACCATGAGACCTGTAATATGATTCGTGACCTCGGAACGAATCTCTTGACCTAAAAAAAGTGTCCTTTCTCGATACATAACATTGTATAAGTCAACCCAAGTCGCTTCTTCATCTCCGGGAATCCGGTAAGGTACTTTTGGAACACCAATGGGCATATTAGATTAATATTATTAAATTTAAGTAAGAAAACTACACTTTAATAGGGAAACGTAAGAATAGAAGAGAAAGAAAGAATCCGCAGTTTATTGTTTTCACTTTTTTTCTTATTCTATATGAATACTATAGATTCTATTAATACGTAGATTGAAATAATACATAGATTGAAAGATTATACACATAAGTAGGATAAGACAGATTGAATAAAGAAAAAAGAATAGGTGATTCGAATACTAAACAAAAAGAGATAGGGATCTATTGTTCGTTTTTTCCAAATAGGCCAAGCTGCCCATTGCATATTGGCACTTATCGAGTATAGAATAGATCTGCTTCTCTTTCTTCTTACGAACAGAATTGGCTTCTTATTTTTAATGGAATGAAATAAATATTCACGCTTTCTGACACAGAATCCCCTAGAAGGGTTAGGTATATAGGATATGGATAGTCTTTGCCAATGCGATAAAATAAAGTGACATCGTGTCTATTTTTCTTTGCTAAAGGGGTATTTCCATGGGTTTGCCTTGGTATCGTGTTCATACTGTCGTATTAAATGATCCGGGTCGATTGCTTTCGGTGCATATAATGCACACAGCTCTAGTTTCTGGTTGGGCTGGCTCGATGGCTTTATACGAATTAGCGGTTTTTGATCCCTCTGATCCTGTTCTGGATCCAATGTGGAGACAAGGTATGTTCGTTATTCCCTTCATGACTCGTTTAGGAATAACCAATTCGTGGGGTGGTTGGAGTATTTCAGGAGGAACTGTAACGAATCCGGGTATTTGGAGTTATGAAGGTGTGGCAGGGGCACATATTGTGTTTTCTGGCTTGTGTTTCTTGGCAGCTATCTGGCATTGGGTATATTGGGACCTCGAAATATTCTGTGATGAGCGGACGGGAAAACCTTCTTTGGATTTGCCCAAGATCTTTGGAATTCATTTATTTCTTGCAGGGGTGGCTTGCTTTGGCTTTGGCGCATTTCATGTAACGGGTTTGTATGGTCCTGGGATATGGGTGTCCGATCCTTATGGACTAACTGGAAAAGTACAAGCAGTAAATCCGGCGTGGGGTGCAGAAGGTTTTGATCCTTTTGTTCCGGGGGGAATAGCTTCTCATCATATTGCTGCGGGTACATTGGGCATATTAGCGGGCCTATTCCATCTTAGTGTCCGTCCGCCTCAACGTCTATACAAAGGATTACGTATGGGCAATATTGAAACTGTACTTTCTAGTAGTATCGCTGCTGTTTTTTTTGCAGCTTTCGTAGTTGCCGGAACTATGTGGTATGGGTCAGCAACTACCCCAATCGAATTGTTTGGGCCTACTCGTTATCAGTGGGATCAGGGATACTTTCAGCAAGAAATATATCGAAGAGTTAGCGATGGGTTAGCCGAAAATCTCAGTTTATCAGAAGCTTGGTCTAAAATTCCCGAAAAATTAGCCTTTTATGATTATATTGGTAATAATCCGGCAAAGGGGGGATTATTCAGAGCAGGCTCAATGGATAATGGAGATGGAATAGCTGTTGGATGGTTAGGACATCCCATCTTTAGAGATAAAGAAGGGCGCGAACTTTTTGTACGTCGTATGCCTACTTTTTTTGAAACATTTCCCGTTGTTTTGGTAGATGAAGAGGGAATTGTGAGAGCGGATGTTCCTTTTAGAAGAGCAGAATCCAAATATAGTGTGGAACAAGTAGGCGTAACAGTAGAGTTCTATGGCGGCGAACTTAATGGAGTAAGTTATTCTGATCCTGCTACTGTAAAAAAATATGCGAGGCGTTCCCAATTAGGGGAAATTTTTGAATTAGATCGGGCTACTTTGAAATCAGATGGTGTTTTTCGCAGCAGTCCAAGGGGCTGGTTCACTTTTGGTCATGCTACCTTTGCTTTGCTCTTCTTTTTTGGACACATTTGGCATGGCGCTAGAACCTTGTTCCGAGATGTTTTTGCTGGTATTGATCCAGACTTGGATGCTCAAGTGGAATTTGGAACATTCCAAAAAGTCGGAGATCCAACTACAAGGAGACAGCCGATCTGATGCCGCATTGCTTTGGTATCTTTCACCTTTCCTTTTGGATTTGACATGGGAAACATCTCCCATCCCCTCTTTGACTCTTTTTCCTTCTTTATATGGGAAATGATCCCAAATGACAAATGAATAGGTGTGGAAGTTATAATTGTAAATAAACCACGATCGAATCTATGGAAGCATTGGTTTATACGTTCCTTTTAGTTTCGACTTTAGGGATTATTTTTTTCGCTATCTTCTTCCGAGAACCACCTAAGGTTCCGACTAAAAAAGTGAAATAATTTAATTGAAGTAAGAAGTCTCCCCGTCTGGGAGACTTCTTACTTCAATTAGTCCCCGTGTTCTTCGAATGGATCTCTTAATTGTTGAGAGGGTTGCCCAAACGCGGTATATAAGGCATACCCAGTAAAGCTTACAAGTAAACCAGATATGGAGATGGCGACTAAAGTTGCTGTTTCCATTTTTATAGAATTTCAAGATTACAATGGATCTACGAAAAGATCGTGTATTTACAACTACAACGGAATAGTATACAAAGTCAACACCAATCATTAAATAGAATTTATGGCTACACAAACCATTGAAGATAGTTCTAGACCTGGACCAAGACGAACTCGCGTAGGTAATTTATTGAAACCCTTGAATTCGGAATATGGGAAAGTAGCCCCAGGTTGGGGGACTACTCCTTTTATGGGGGTCGCAATGGCTTTATTCGCGGTATTCCTATCTATCATTTTAGAAATTTATAATTCTTCTGTTTTACTGGACGGAATTTTAATGAATTAGGTTTCTACTAACGAAAACTACGAAGTCATAGTTTTTCCATCCAAAAGAGCTTTTCTACTTTAAGCTCTACATTTCTAGACATTCTGGTAGTTCGACCGTGGAATTTTTTGGTTTCGGTATCTCTGGAATATGAGTGTGTGACTTGTTAGAATTTGCTCCTATTGATAATACATAGAAAAGGCCTGTTATCTCTATCAAGATGATTCTAATTCGTCGGATATTATTTATTCTAGTATCTGGAACACGAAATAGATAGAGTGGATCAAGAAAAAAATGGAACTATGATTCATATTCACTATTCAGACCTCGCAACCAGACTGCAAAAAAATTCAAGTAGTTCTTAATAAAAAAAAGAAATTTTCTTCCTTCCAATTTTGTTTGCCAAAAAGACAACTTTTTTCTCTCGATTTTGTCGAGTCATTACACCGATTCAATAAATGATCATCAAGCGGTTCTTATTCGAAGAACTCTTGCCTTTTGTTTAACTTGAGACTCAATCATCGTGGCTCTAGTATGAATCTAAGGTTTTAATTGAACTGATTCATAGGATCGCAACAAGATAATTTCTACCAGAAAACTACTCCAATTTTTGCTTTATTTATTTATTAGTAAAACAAGAGTAAATCCGCATTATGCAAAAAAAAAAAAAGAAATCCAAAATAGGAAAGAGAAAAATCAAGAGGCCTCTAATGATCAACATTCGGAAAAGAAAGATAGATGAGCCAACTTGAGATTTTTTGGCATTATCATCACAAAGAATAAATTCTGGATTTTTCTTATTTCATATCTTTAAGGCAAAATCAACCCAACCCATAGGCTGATGAAGTTTTGAACCTTTTTTTTCTAATATCCGTTGAAAATTTGTGTGTTTCTGCTTGAGCCGTACGAGGCGAAATTCTCATATACGGTTCTCGGAGGGGGGTTCAGGTTAGTTACCTATCTCAATAAAGTATATGATTGGTTTGAGGAACGTCTTGAGATTCAGGCAATTGCAGATGACATAACTAGTAAATATGTTCCTCCTCATGTCAACATATTTTATTGTTTAGGGGGAATTACACTTACTTGTTTTTTAGTACAAGTTGCTACCGGTTTTGCTATGACTTTTTACTATCGCCCAACCGTTACAGAGGCTTTTTCCTCGGTTCAATACATAATGACCGAGGCTAACTTTGGTTGGTTAATCCGATCAGTTCATCGATGGTCAGCAAGTATGATGGTTCTAATGATGATCCTGCACGTATTTCGTGTGTATCTCACAGGTGGATTTAAAAAACCCCGCGAATTAACTTGGGTCACAGGTGTGGTTTTAGCTGTATTGACTGCATCGTTTGGTGTAACTGGTTATTCTTTACCTTGGGATCAAATTGGTTATTGGGCAGTCAAAATTGTGACGGGTGTACCTGACGCGATTCCGGTAATAGGGTCACCTTTAGTGGAGTTATTACGTGGAAGTGCTAGTGTGGGTCAATCCACTTTGACTCGTTTTTATAGTTTACACACCTTTGTACTTCCTCTGCTTACTGCCGTATTTATGTTAATGCACTTTCTAATGATACGTAAGCAAGGGATTTCGGGTCCTTTATAGGGAAGGCATATCATAGAGAATTCTAATTCTCATATATCATATCGGGTAGGTTGTGGTATTTCATTGCTACAAACATGGGTTATTGTAAAATAAGACATGTCATTTAGATACTTCTCTTCAACTCCGAACTATTGTGATACAAATAATACAAATAGTTGAAGTTCATTTTATGAAAGAAAATAAGGCGGATTATGGGAGTGTGTGACTTGAATTATTGATTTGGCCATGTAGATAGAGAGTTGGATCTGCCACATTAGAATTCACGACCAAAGGTGTCTCCACATCCAATCAACATGTAAGTCCCCTGTCTAGGAAAGATAGGCTGGTTCACTTGAGGAGAATATTTTCTATGATCATACTTCAACTATGTCATCCATGAGGAGGCTCCGTAAAATCCCATAGAGTAGAAATGGAATAAGTCATGTGACATGATCCAATTCTTTATTTATTACACTTACTTTTTTATTATAGTATGGAAATGCATTCATTTTCTTTGCATCGATTACGGCCTGCAATACTATCGGAGTAAAAGAAGGGATCTAAGGAAGAACGTAGGCTAAACTTTTTGATTTTTTATTAGTAACAAGTAAATACTTTGTTTGGACGTAAGAAACTTGCAATATTGGGGGGATAAATACCAACTAATCAAGAGACGTGAGACAATCCACAAAGCAATTGACCATGATCAAATTTGTAAGCCCACTTGGATATTGAGCATTTACCCATAAGAATAGGATTCTTTTCCATGAGTAGTTATAGGTGCAACTTCGGAAAATAGAATCTGATAAAGCTTTTATTACTTAGAGTCATTGAGCCATTATATACCTTATTCTATTATGGATCTTCTACGGTCTTATTTCTTTCATTCTTGCTCGAGCCGGATGATGAAAAATTCTCATGTCCGGTTCCTTCGGGGGCTGGATCTTAAAGAATTCACCTATCCCAATAACAAAGAAACCTGATTTAAACGATCCTGTATTAAGAGCAAAATTAGCTAAAGGGATGGGACATAATTATTATGGGGAACCCGCGTGGCCCAACGATCTTTTATATATTTTTCCAGTAGTAATTCTAGGTACTATTGCATGTAATGTAGGTTTAGCAGTTCTCGAGCCGTCCATGATTGGTGAACCGGCGGACCCATTTGCAACTCCTTTGGAAATATTACCCGAGTGGTACTTTTTTCCCGTGTTTCAAATACTCCGTACAGTACCCAATAAGTTATTGGGCGTTCTCTTAATGGTTTCTGTGCCGACGGGCTTATTGACAGTACCCTTTCTAGAGAATGTCAATAAATTCCAAAATCCATTTCGTCGCCCAGTAGCTACAACTGTTTTTTTAATCGGTACTGCAGTAGCTCTTTGGTTAGGTATTGGAGCAACATTACCCATTGAAAAATCCTTAACTTTGGGTCTTTTTTAAAAATTTTGCAGTTTGATTCATTCAATCGTGAAGTACCGTGCATAGGTATCTAGGAAATAGTTACTTCCAAGTGAATCTTCCCTAGATACCTAGAATCTATTTTATTATGATCCATTTCGCGAAAATATAGATTGTCCCAAAGATGCTAAATTGTTTTCTTTTTATTCTAACTCGAAAAAAGAAGAAGAGGAAAAAATTGCAATGGATTTAAAACTAGAACTTATTCTTAGGTAAATCCATTGAGAGATGCTTCTCTAGAGTGTCCCATATCTGTTTTCCATCTTGCATACGAAAGCTGTCGATTCTCATAAGATCTTCTTCCGTCTTACTCAAAAGGTCCAATAGTGTATGGATATTGGCCCTTTTGAGACAATTATACGTTCTAGAAGGCAGTTCTAATTGATCAATAAAAATACAATTCAATGGAATTCTTTTTTTGTTTTTCTTTAGATTAGTTAATCTTTTTTGAAAGCTTAAAAGGGGTGAAGTAAACCTGTTTTTATTTTCTTGGAAACGAGTACCCCCTTCCTCCGTGTGAAGAAAAGGAAGAAATAAATCAATCAAATTACGAGAAGCCTCATAAAGCGCTTCCTTAGGGGTTAAACTTCCATTGGTCCATATTTCTAGAAAAAGTATCTCATATTTTGCATTTCCATTCCCACAAGAAAAAATACTATAATTCACGTTTCGAACAGGCATGGATACAGCATCTATAGGATAACTTCCATCTTGAGCGTTCTTTCTGACTTCCGTGTGATATCCACGATCTCTCTTGATCTGTAACTCAATACGGAAATCCATGGGTTCTGTCAAGTTAGCTATAGGTTGTGCTGTATCAACGATTTCTACGGAAGGTGGTAAGATAATATCTTGAGCGGTTATGTATCTGGGACCTTTGACGCAAATTGACGCGTCTCTAACTCCATAGAGATTACTTCTCAATACAATTTCTTTCAAATTTAGTAAAATTTCTTGTACTGATTCTTCAATACCTGCTATTGTAGAATATTCGTGTGGCACGCTCCCAAATTTTGCATGTGTGATACATGTTCCTTCTGTTTCTCCAAGTAAAGCTCTTCGCAAGGCAATACCAACGGTATCCGCTTGACCTTTTCTAAGCGGGGACAGAATGAAACGACCATAATAAAGACGCTTATTATCTACTCTTGATTCAACACACTTCCACTGTAGTGTTTGAGTGGACCCTGCTACCTCCTCTCGAACCATATAGACTAGTATTATTATTTGATCATTGAACCGTTTATTTCTCTTGAAAGGGGTTTAATTCTTTTACAGACGTCTTTTTTTAGGGGGTCGACACCCATTATGCGGCATAGGTGTTACATCACGTATACAACTTAATCGTACACCACTTTTAGCAATGGCTCGTAATGCGGCATCTCTTCCACTACCAGCACCCTTTACCATAACTTCTGCTCGTTGCAAACCCACTGTACGAATAGCATCTACAGCTGTTCTTTGACCAGCATAGGGTGATGCTTTTCTTGAGCTTTTGAATCCACAAGTACCCGCGGAGGACCAGAAAACCACCCGACCTTGCGGGTCTGTAACAGTTATAATGGTATTATTGAAACTAGCTTGAACATGAATAACTCCTTTTGTTATTCTACGTGCACTCTTCCGTAAACTAAAACGCGCATTCCTACGCAAACCAATACGTACTCTCCTACGTGAACCCATTTTTGGTATAGCTTTTGTCATATTTTATTATCTCATAAATATGAGTTAGAAATAACAAAAAGAAAAAAAGATACAAAGATATCCGTTTCAAGGTAAAATATATCCTTTACTTGAATTTTTTTTTTTAGAAAGTCAAGTTCTTTTTTCGAAAGATTACCCCTGCCTTTGCTTATGCTTCGGATTGGAACAAATGACTCTAATTCGTCCACGCCTACGAATCAGTCGACATTTTGTACAAATTTTACGAACAGAAGCTCTTATTTTCATATTTCCGTATTCCTTTCTTAAACTATGAATTTACTCTTTGGGAAAAAATAAGTCTCTTTGCTTGAATTTTAGAGCTTTGAATTTATTACCCTAGAAAAAAAAAGAAAAACCTAATCCTTTGAATCTTTGGTATCCCTCAAATCTTCGGTATCCTTCGAGTCTTCGGTACGCTTCGAATCCTTATGGGGAAGTCTATAAATTATACGCCCCTTGCTTGAATCATAACGACTTACTTCAATTTTGACCCTATCCCCCATCAGTATTCGTATAGAACTAGACCGGATCTTTCCTGAAATATAGCCCAGGATGATGGTGTCATTCTCTAGGCGAACGCGGAACATTCCGTTGGGTAGGGCTTCCGTAACTAAACCCTCGAAAGTAATTTTTGTTTCTCTCGGGTTTTTTTTTTCTCTCCTATTTTTTTTTTCTGTCATATATATATTTTTTTTTCAAATAAAAAAACGTTGTATTTTTGTTTGAAAAATAGGAAGTTCAAGATCAAATTTGGCTACTATAACTATAGGTGGGGCGATTACCATATATAACATAAGACTTCTCCCCCAATTCTGTTTAGTCGAGCTTCTCGATCTGTCATTATACCTCGAGAAGTAGAAAGAATAGCAATTCCCATTCCGCCCAAAACCTTAGGAATTCCTTGATAGTTGGCATAAATTCGTAAGCCAGGTCGGCTGATACGCTTTAAAAAGGTTCTAGTTCTATATATTCCCTTTCTAGTCTTTCTCTTTTGATGTCGCAAAGTTGAAACCAAGAAATATCTGTTACTTTCCTGATGTTTCCGAACACTTTCAATAAAACCCTCTCGTAGAAGTATTTTAACAATGTTTTCGGTAATATTTGTAGATATTACCCGAACAGTTCCTTTTTTATTCATGTCCGCGTTTCTTATCGAGGTTAGTAAATCAGCAATAGTGTCCTTGCCCATAAGACTCTAATTCTAGGTTCCTCCTAATTTTTCTATAATCAACATGTTTTCTTTTTTCTTTTCATTTTGGATTCTAAAGCATATACGTGAAACACAATCTACTAATTTTTAATTTGATCTATATCTTGTTTACTAGTATTTATAATACTTCAGGAGCTAATGAAACTATTTTAGTAAAATTCAATTCTCTCAATTCCTCGGCGATCGCGCCAAAAACGCGAGTTCCCTTTGGATTTCCTTTTTGATCAATGATAACCGCTGCATTGTCGTCATAGCGTATTATTATACCGTCTTCGCATTTGAACTCTTTACATGTACGTACAATTACAGCTCGAATTACTTCGGATCTTTCGAGAGGCATTTGGGGCACTGCGTCTTTGATTACAGCAACAATAATATCACCAATACGAGCATATCGCTGATTACTAGCAGCTCCTATGACTCGAATACACATCAATTTTCGAGCTCCACTGTTATCTGCTACATTTAAAAGGGTCTGAGGTTGAATCATATTATTTTGATTTCAATTTGTTATTTCAATGCAAAAGAAAAGGATGAAAGAAATATTGTCTTTCCAGAAAGAAGAGCCTGGGTTTTTATTTTCAACACTACTTTTTTTTGGGGGGTTATATTTCTAATCGAAGAAATTGACTTCGTATGGGCATTTTACTGGCAGCTATGGAAATAGCTGCTCTAGCTACAGTTTCGGATACTCCGCCCATTTCATAAAGTATTCGACCTGGTTTAACAACGGCTACCCAATATTCGGGGGATCCCTTTCCCGAACCCATACGTGTTTCCGTGGGTCTTATTGTAACCGGTTTGTCGGGAAATATACGTACCCAGATTTTTCCACCACGGCGTGCATATCGTGTCATTGCTCTTCGTCCTGCTTCTATCTGCCTCGCCGTAATCCAAGTGGGTTCAAGTGCTTGAAGAGCATATCTACCAAAACAAATGCGATTGCCTCGGTAGGATTTTCCTTTCATTCTTCCTCTATGTTGTTTACGAAATCTGGTTTTTTTGGGGTTATAGTCGAAGGTTCTCTCTTAGTTCCATCTCTACTGCAAAACTGGACATGAGAGTTTCTTCTCATCCAGCTCCTCGCGAATCAAATGAGAAAGTGTGCAAATTTCTCTAATTCCATAATATTCTAAAAAATTACGAATAGATACACATTAATAGAAAAAGCTAGGGTTTTTTAATATTGAATTTATTAAAATACAAAAATATATAGTCAAGAAAGAAGATCTAGAATATATCTAGATGTGTATGTTTATTTATCTATATTCATAGATAATGTAATCCTTTTTTTTTCTCTCCTCATTTTTTATTTTACTCTTATTGAATCGCGGTAAAGTATTCTAATTCAATAAAAATTTCGCGGGCGAATATTTACTCTTTCCTGTCTTATTTGTTAATTCATAACCTTATCAAATAAGGCAATTTTTTTGGTTTGTTCCGCCATCCCACCCAATGAAGTATTGGGATTTTTTTCAAGAAAATCCTATCCAGTCATAGGTTCTGTCGTTCCCACTGCTTCTCCTTTAATGGTTAGGTTTGAATCTCGCAATGGAGCTTCCAAAAAATTTCTTTCCGAGTCAATTTCTCAGTTTTATTAACCCGGGACGCTCTTTGTTATTGCTTGAAATTTGTATTTCTTGTTTCAATCAAATTACGATTTCGAATTCTCTGTTATTTTTATTATATTGATGCTTTATCACATTGCTTTTTATGGTGTAATTCATAGACCATACATATTGGAATCCTATATCTTTCTTATTTCTCTTCCTTCTTTCTATCATCCTTCCTTTTATCCACATCCCTTTAGTTTTGCTTCACAACTTAGAACCCTATTTCTTTTTTAAAGAAAAAATTGCAGTTGCTACACATATATGATAGATTTACTCATTTATAATAGATGCATTTATTCATATAGTGACTGTTTCTTAGTTAGGATCTCGACAATACGAAGCAATAGGTTGGTTATTAGTTCGTTTTCTATAATTACTTTGAATCTCCTTTTTGGACCCTAAAGAAAAAACTAACGAGTCACACACTAAGCATAGCAATTTTATTCAAAAATTTCTCAATTTTCATTAAATCTTATAGAAAGAGGTACAATTTCTTCTTTTTTCCGGGATTTTAGTAAAAATAAGGCTCTTGTCATTTTTTATTCTATCACTGAACAGAATGGGAAGACAGGGTTGGTTATTCTTCGTCTACGAATATCCAAATTTTGACTCCTAAAACTCCATAGATAGTTCGAATTGGATAGCAGCAATAATCTATTTTAGCGCGAATTGTTTGGAGGGGAAGTCTACCCTTTTTGATGCATTCGGCACGTGCAATTTCTTTTCCTGCGAGACGGCCTGCAATTTTTACTTTTACTCCCTTTATATCCGCTTTTTTAGTTAATTCAATGGCTTTTTTCATTGCCTTTCGGAATGAAACTCTATTTTTTAATTGGAAAGCCATATATTCTGCAAGAATGTTAGGTTGTCTATAAGGTTCTTTCACTTTTTCGACCCCAATATTAAGTCTCTGGTTTACAGAATTAACTTCTTTTTGTAGATCTTTCTCTAATTCTTCGATTGCTCCTTTTTTCTTTAATAAATTGGGGAATCCAATATGGATTATGACGTGGATTGTATCGATTTCTTTTTGAATTTCTATGTGTGTAATTACTTCGGAACTCGAGTCTGATTCTATTTTTCTATTCGAGCTTTTTTTCCTATTCTTTTGTATATAGTTCTTGATACAATTCCGTATTTTTTTATCTTCCTGTAGACCTTCTGAATAATTTTTTGGTTGTGCGAACCAAAAGGAATGATGATTTTGGGTTGTACCAAGTCTGAAACCAAGTGGATTTATTTTTTGTCCCATATTTTTCTATTCTATTTTTTTTTTTTTTTTACTGGGAATCAAATCTTAGATGGATCTAAAGATTATTTAGACTTCCTTACTATATTTAGTACAATTGTTATATGACACATGGTTTTTTTTATGGGAGAACTACGCCCTCGAGCCCGAGGTCTGAATTTATTCATAATAGTACTCCTACTGACTTCGGCTTTAGTGATGAATAAATTTGCTTTGTCGAAGTCCCTATAATGAGTAGCATTTGCTGCTGCCGAATAAACCAACTTTAAGATGGGATAAGATGCTCGATAAGGCATGAGGTTCAATATCATAACAGTTTCCTCGTAGTAACGCCAACGAATCTCATTAAGAACTCTTTGTACTTTGAAAACGGACATATGGATGCGTTTTTGTGCTTTGAAAACCCGTTCGAACTTAAGTAGACGGTCGGTTGGTACTTTTCTTGCGAGTTTCCTTAGCCCACTCTCCTTCTTTTTTATCCTAGGGGTATACTTTACCAGTTTGAAACTTGTCATAAATAAGGTTATTCCCCGCTTACCTATTTCTTTTTTTTATTTTGAATCTTTCTATTCTGAATTCAGTTAACGACGAGATTTAGTATCCTTTCTTGCACTTTCATAACTCGTGAAATGCCGAGTAGGCACGAATTCCCCCAATTTGCGACCTACCATAGGATTTGTTATGTAAATAGGTATGTGTTCCTTTCCATTATGAATCGCGATTGTATGGCCAACCATTGCGGGTAGAATGCTAGATGCCCGGGACCACGTTACTATTGTTTCTTTCTCCTCCTTCATATTGACCTTTTCTATTTTTGCCAATAAATGATGAGCTACAAAAGGATTCGTTTTTTTTCGTGTCACAGCTGATTACTCCTTTTTTCCATTTTAAAGAGTGGCATTCTATGTCCAATATCTCGATCGAAGTATGGAGGTCAGAATAAATAGAATAATGATGAATGGAAAAAAGAGAAAATCCTTTAGCTGGATAAGGGGCGGATGTAGCCAAGTGGATCAAGGCAGTGGATTGTGAATCCACCATGCGCGGGTTCAATTCCCGTCGTTCGCCCATCGCATTATTGCAAATTCCAAAAATGCAATTTTCCATATTCCTAGTTACGTATTTACTTACGGCGACGAAGAATAAAACTATCACTATATTTTTTCCTTTTCCTAGTTCTTCTTCCAAGCGCAGGATAACCCCAAGGGGTTGTGGGTTTTTTTCTACCAATGGGGGCTTTCCCTTCACCGCCCCCATGGGGGTGGTCCACAGGGTTCATAACTACCCCTCTTACTACGGGGCGTTTACCTAGCCAACACTTAGATCCGGCTCTACCCAAACTTTTTTGGTTCACCCCAACATTACCCACTTGTCCGACTGTTGCTAAGCAGTTTTGGGATACCAAACGGACCTCCCCAGATGGTAATCTTAAAGTGGCCGATTTACCTTCTTTTGCAATCAGTTTCGCTACAGCACCTGCTGCTCTAGCTAATTGCCCACCCCTTCCACGTGTGATTTCTATGTTATGTATGGCCGTTCCTAAGGGCATATCGGTTGAAGTAGATTCTTCTTTTCTCTCAAAAAACCCCTTCCCAAACTGTACAAGCTTCTTCCAAAGCATACGGCTTTCTAGATGTATATGACGATCTCTAGACAGATGGATCTTATATGAATCGTATGATGAAGTACCACATGAGTGGATATATAGGAAAGGAATCCAAATCTGCCGAATCGCTCATGTTATGATCTTCTACATCCTAGGTCTCCGCGTTCCGTCATCTGGCTTATGTTCTTCATGTAGCATTCAGATCGAA